GGGCTGTTAGCTAGTGTGTATCATCTTACGAGAATAGAATCTGGTGTGGATCAACCAGAAGAGGTATGCATAAAAGTATTTGCCCCAAGGAGGAACCCTCGAATTCCGTCTGTTTTCTGGGTTTGGAAAAGTGTGGATTTTCAAGAACGGGAATCCTATGATATGTTGGGAATCTTTTATGATAATCATCCACGCCTGAAACGTATTTTAATGCCCGAAAGTTGGATAGGATGGCCTTTACGTAAAGATTATATTGCCCCCAATTTTTATGAAATACAAGATGCTTTTTGAATTATAAGAAACTTATCTTCACTTCAACAAATTCAAATCAAACAAATATAACTTATAATATTATAAGTTATAAGTATAAAGAATATTTGTACGCTCTGTTCTAGATCAAACAATCGGAGTAATTGACATTTTTTTCGGATTATGGTTGGTTAAAAAAGAACAATTGGATTTTTGATTAGCCGAGCCAATAGAATGAACCAAAAAATTTTTGTATCATGAACTTTGTACCGCGAACATCGAGCATCACTTAGATGGTTTGTAGAAAGTCACGTAATGTAGGGGGGAAATGAAGAAAGAGAAAAAAAGAAATGAAAGGAGGTCGAATTCTATTTGTACTGTATCTGAGATACATTTTGTCTATTCTCATCCTTTACTTTAACTCCCCTTTTTTCGTCTTACAACTAATTTACCTAATTCAACCATCCACATGAAGAAGGAATATTCTTTTTCAATGAGAGGAGACACATTATAAACATAAACAACAAATAAAAAACGAAAAGAAAACCTAACTCTTTTACATTTTTTTATATACTCTTTACCCATCTATTTTATAGGTGGGGTATATCTCTAGACACCTAGAGAAATAAGTTACGTCTGTGCACGGGCTATACGATTAATGAATATCGATCTATATCAATTAATTTGTAAAATAGATACTCATCCAAATGAATCATATGCCAGGAACCAGATTTGAACTGGTGACACGAGGATTTTCAGTCCTCTGCTCTACCAACTGAGCTATCCCGACCATTCCCTATGCATCGTCTACTCATTTTACTAGAAAACTGGAGTCTATGTCAATTAAAAGGCGAAAGGGTATTACAAAGTCTTATCTAGGTCCCGGAATTTCCTGTATCTTCAAAAGAAGACTTTTTTTTGTAAGTCTTAGTACGAGTAATGATATGTATTGGGAATCATTCAAATGAGTAAGAGTACTCCTTGCTCAAAGCTGCTCACGTCTCATTTACATCATACATCACAAGACTTGTGATAAGAGAAAAACTTTTCTGCTCGGATACCTTTGTGAAAGAAGAGTAAATGAGGAAGAGACCCAACTTTTATTTGAATCGTTAACAAAAAAAGAGGATAATTAGTTAGAGAATCAAAGGATCTTTTTTGGGGATAGAGGGACTTGAACCCTCACGATTTTTAAAGTCGACGGATTTTCCTCTTACTATAAATTTCATTGTTGTCAGGATTGACACGTAGAACGGGACTCTATCTTCATTCTCATCCGATGGGTCGGGTTTTCAAAAGATCTATCGGACCGGGGAATAAATGCTTTAATTTACTAAAAAACGAATATTCGATTCTTTCTTAAACTTGGAATCGATTCACAACAATTCTTCCACTTTTTCATAGTCATAAAATAAAGATTCGGGTCGTCATCAATCTTTTTTAATTTAATTTGAATATTCTATTTTATATAATATATAAATTATATAAATAGAGTATTATTTATATTTAATTTAAGTACGTATGCGTCTAGATTTATTCTTCATCCTTTTTGGAGTTTCGATGGAAGAATTCTTATAACAACGCAAGACCGTCAACTCCATTTGTTAGAACAGCTTCCATTGAGTCTCTGCACCTATCCTTTTTTCTTCCTTTTGGAAAGAAGGAGTTGGCTCAGGATTGCCCATTTTTTTAATTCCAGGGTTTCTCTGAATTTGAAAGTTCTCACTTAGTAGGTTTCCATACTAAGGCTCAAACCAATTAAGTCCGTAGCGTCTACCGATTTCGCCATATCCCCTTTTTATGCTTAAGATCTCAGTATGATCTACTTTCCCTTTTTATTCTTTCGTTTGGAACCGTTGAATTCATTATTATAAAAAAATTAATATACCGAAAGGCATTTCATCCTATTTTTTTTGGTCTATTTTCTTTCATTTCTAGTGGGAGCTCATATTTGCTATGGGCCAATCAGAAATAATTCTATCGTTTTTTTATCTTCAATTCAATATAGACGGATATCTATCACTATATATATGAACTTTTCTTTTCATTTTCCCATGAAAGTTGGAATACTCAAAGGATCGATTCTTTTTTTGTCTTAGTTTCCAAATTAAAGCATAGGAGTGTCTTATTCTGATCTGAATTGCATCTTTATCTATCTTATTTATATACTCTATACTATACTCTATTTAATTTACTGCAATATATATTTGAAATCGATTTAGATTCTATATTTTTTATGATTTATGAATAGTTAATAGCTAAGATTGATGGAATTATTATGCATGTAAAGTTTATTTTATGTGAGCCCGCTTAGCTCAGAGGTTAGAGCATCGCATTTGTAATGCGATGGTCATCGGTTCGACTCCGATAGCCGGCTTTTCTCTATTTTTTTTCTATGTTTTTTTATATGTTGGTATATTTTGTATACTATACTATATATTATTCTATATTTCTATTCTTTTTTTTCATGTTCGATTTTTTTATACTAATAATTACTTAATCTTACTATTTTTGATATTATAAAATTTTTATAAATAGAATTTCTAAATTAGTATAAATTGTAAATAAAAAATATTAACAAAACTTAAATAGATACAAGAATTTATACATATACACTAATTCAATTAAGAATTAATTAATAGACTAAATAATTAATATACTAAATACAATTCAAATAATTATAAAAGATTTCATTAAAAAAAAAAAATAATGAATATTAATACAAAAAGCAGGAGGAACTTCGGATACGTACATCTTTCATCTCACTATTCCTTCTAGTGCCATTATTCGTTCTAGTACAATTAATAGAACGCTTCAGGGGATTTCGCTTCATTTATCATTTAGTTCAGTTTTAATTTCTTAAAAAAAATGAAATATCAATAACAATAAATAAGGAGTCTTTATGTCACGTTACCGAGGGCCTCGTTTCAAAAAAATACGACGTCTGGGGGTTTTACCAGGACTAACTAATAAAAAGCCTAGAGATCTTAGAAACCCATCACGTTCCGGGAAAAGGTCTCAATATCGTATTCGTCTAGAAGAAAAACAAAAATTACGTTTTCATTATGGTATTACAGAGCGACAATTACTTAAATATTTTCGTATCGCTAGAAAAGCCAAAGGGTCAACAGGTCAGGTTTTACTCCAATTACTTGAAATGCGTTTGGACAACATCCTTTTTCGGTTGGGTATGGCTCCGACTATTCCTGGAGCCCGCCAATTAGTTAATCATAGACATATTTTAGTTAATGGTCGTATAGTAGATATACCAAGTTATCGTTGCAAACCTAACGATATTGTTATGGCAAGGGATAAGCAAAAATCCAAAGCTCTCGTTCAAAATTATCTAGATTCATCTCACAGCGAGGAATTACCAAAACATTTGACTCTTCACCCATTCCCATATAAAGGAGTAGTCAATCAAATAATAGATAATAAGTGGGTCGGTTTGAAAATAAACGAATTGCTAGTCGTAGAATATTATTCCCGTCAGACTTAAGCCTACCTTAAAGAAAGAGGTTTAGAAAAGGTTTCGGAAAAATAAGCCCCCCTTCGCCAAACAAAATTTATTTAAGATAAGGAGTTTGATCCGGATTTTTCCCATTCATGTAGCATAGATCGACAGAGATCTTTTTATTTCTTGTCGACCTTATTCCATAATTTTAGATATCGTAGCAATTAAATTAGAAATCGAAACTATATATCATATATATATATAGAATAGATAAACTATATAGAATATATATCTAGAATATATATATATAAAGATAGAAAGAAGGATCCACCTCTTGGTTGATTTGTTACGGTCAACGATGTTGGTGAGTTGGGTGAAGGTACGGAAAGAGAGGGATTCGAACCCTCGGTAAACAAAAGTCTACATAGCAGTTCCAATGCTACGCCTTGAACCACTCGGCCACCTCTCCTACACAACAATTATGACCCAGGAACAGAATGAATAGCGAGTTATTCATATTTTAGTTTGGGTTGGCTAGGCAAGGTACAACTAACCAATTCTAACTAAAAAAAGATCCCATTTTTGATAAAAATCTTTACTTGAATTCAAAATTCAAGGCTCGGGGATTCAAATAAAAAAGTTTTTCGTGTGAAAGGCTATAGTAAAAAGATATATTGTTCATATTTGCGAAGATGATGTTCTCACCCTTTTCTGATATAATATAAAATATTTATACGGGATTAAATCAATGAATTGGAAGGAATCGACGGATTGGTGGCTTTTTCTTTTTTAGACTATGATTAATGAATACCTTTCGATCATGATTCCCTTTAAACGACGATTCCATAAAAATTAGAAAATTCCTTTCTTTTAAATTCAAGTTTTCACCAAAAAATCGATTATTTCATAGATCGCTTACAAATTCATGACTCATCCTGGGTCTATTTGACTGGGTCTATTTGATTGTAGTATAGTGTCGACTCACTATGCACATAACATAAATCAAATAGACGGTTATTCTATTTACAAGAATAATTATTCGATTCTTTTTCCCTCCCTCTTTGGATAAAAATTCAATCAAAGTCTTTCGCCCGAATCTATAGGAAAAATTCCTCGATTCTTCAGCTTCCACCAAATAGGACTAGTCCGCCCATTGGTATACTACATTTTTGTTGGATGAATTCGAATCGTATTCAAATATTGATTATTGATTCCTGCAAAACAAAAAGGAGCAATTTGAGTCTTTGAATATGAGTAGTAGTAGAGGGTTCGTATCTTTACATTTTATTTGATATAAATATTGAATTTCTTTTTTTTTTTTTATGAATCTTTTTTATGCAATTTTGTATTGTACAATTCCTTTCTTTGTAGGTAGGGGGAATGAAAAGAATTTTAGAATGGATTGGTACCTATGCCTAGATCACGGATAAATGGAAATTTTATTGATAAGACCTTTTCAGTTGTGGCCAATATTTTATTACGAATAATTCCAACAACTTCAGGCGAAAGGGAGGCATTTACCTATTACAGAGATGGTGTGATTTGATTCTTTTTTTCCCCCAGTCTTTTGTATGAGAAAGACAAAAAATTCGGGATAGAAAGAAAAACGATTCTAATTTTGATAGATTATTGAAATAAATCTACGCTTGTTGAAGGTGAAGTTTAGAAATAGAACAATTCCTTCTGTCGTGTATCCCCGATTAATGCAGCCTCATATGCTTCCATTATCCATTTTAGTATTGAGCGAAAGGTTACACCTATTATCGGTTCTGTATTACAGGTCAATCCCACTCTACTAGTCCTAATAGGCAGCATAGGGGAAAAGCACTACACCTAGAAATCAACAAGACGAAAGCTTTGTTAAAAATGACTTACCCCCCTTCCTTATCTGGATTGGGACTTAAAAGAATGGTTGGGACAACAAATATCCATCTCGTTCGTACCTTGGATACCCATATAACCATCAAAGACTGTTGAAGTGACTAATTCCTGGAAATTAGGGGGCGTTGAGGACAAAGAAATTGTTGGAGTTACCATTTCTATCTAGTACCAACACGTTTGATGTTAAAAAAAGCTCCCGCGCAGGAAGGTTGGCTAGAAATTTCGTGCAAAAAAACTAGCCCCGCTCAATTCATAATGAGAATAATCGATACGTGGAATCAAAAACGATTGAAATATTCTAATTATGCATAGAAAGGAGGAGCCGTATGAGATGAAAATCTCACGTACGGTTCTGGAACGGAGATTCTTTTAATCGAATGACGACCGTAACGGATGTCAGCTCAATCCGAAGGAAATTATGCAGAAGCTTTACAGAATTATTATGAAGCTATGCGACTAGAAATTGATCCCTACGATCGAAGTTATATACTCTATAACATAGGCCTTATTCACACAAGTAATGGGGATCATACGAAAGCTTTAGAATATTATTTTAGGGCACTTGAACGAAACCCATTCTTACCACAAGCGTTTAATAACATGGCCGTGATCTGTCATTACGTGCGACTATCTCCACTATAGAAAGATAAAAGGAAAGAAAGACAAAAAAATCTTCTAGTAAAAAGAAAAAGAAAAAGGCTCTCTACATATGCATCGTCAAAAACAACGATTTTTATGAGCTGTAGCAAGGACCGAAACTTCATATGAGTCGAAAATATGAATAAATAAAATATGCCTAGATACTTTATTCTATGGATAAAAAATCGAATTGATAGAGAAGAAGCACCGTAAAGATCAATTAACGAGGTTTGGGCCAATACATTAAGAACTGCTTACTTATGCCATACATAATAGAAGATAGATAAAAGTTAGTAATCTGCTTATGTAATAGAGGCGATCCACTAAGGTATTGAGCAGCGGTGTAGGATCAGATCCCAAAGATAGTAAGCTTTTCTTTCTTATGCAGGAAAGAAAGCCTTTTTCAAGGATTCTATATAAATTTGGATATGAAACCGAGATAGTTACCTTGCAGAAAATGTTACCGAAAAGAGGAAATGTCCATCCTTTATTCGTCTGAAGGTGGGATAAAAGATAAAACAAAAACTAATTAGAAATTTAAATTCAAGTTTGAAACTCATGCGATTAACTTCTTTTGGTTAACCCCCAGAAACCGAAAAGCGAGATAGATCTATGCGAAATCTCATTCCGTTCGATAGGTAAAATGGATACCAAAAGAATTGACTGTTGAGCCGTATGAGTTAGGAAACTCTCAAGTACGGTTCTAAGGGAAGGATTCCTCTATTCCGACCGAGGAGAGCAGGCCATTCGACAGGGAGATTCTGAAATTGCGGAGGCTTGGTTCGATCAAGCCGCTGAGTATTGGAAACAAGCTATAGCGCTTACTCCTGGTAATTATATTGAAGCACATAATTGGTTGAAGATCACGAGGCGTTTCGAATAAAAAATTTCGAATTTTTTGGATATTCTATTTGTTAGAATTCATTAAATTAATTTAATTAATGTTCTACCTATGAGTTAACTAAAATAGGATCATTCCTACGGGAAGAACCAATCAAAGAATTTCATTATATCCCTTCTCAGATCGTTCTATTTTGTCGAGTATTTCGTATGTTTAAAGAATAAACAGATAGAGGACAGAATCTATTTCTTTCTTTTCGATTATGAGCAATTAATACCTCTTTTTTAGCTATTCTCTTTTTTAGCTATTAATATTAAAAAAAACATAAAATAATTAATACTTTAACTTGAAAAACTTGCATTTTTTTTTATTTCTCTAAAAAAAATCAATATAAAAATACCTTCAAATAACTAAGGATACTGGGATGTTTCATTAG